AAAGTGCCTCGGATTTTTCCCTCCGCCTCGGGTTGTCTTGCGATACCTTCTACAGCCTGGCCCGCGGCAGTACCTTGACCAACTCCAGGTCCAATAGAAGCAAGTCCGACAGCTAATCCAGCAGCAATAACGGAAGCGGCAGAAATCAGTGGATTCATGATAAGTTCCTCACACAAAAAGAAAAAAAAAATGGTTAATGATACAATCATCCAAGGAATTATGATTTAATTATTCCATCACTAAGATTCATCCAGATGAAATAACTAACAACTTTCAATTGCAGTAATGGACTAATATTATTGAATCGTCAGGACTACTTATATAGTATAGCTCCTTTTTAGTTTCTATCGACGGGATTCTTATGAATCCATACGACTTTTTTTTATTCTTCCATTTCTTTGCTCTGAACCATTAGTTGAATTCCTCGTTCTTTTTATTAATTTCATCCGTTTAGTCTATTCATTCAATTCAGAGTTCCAGACCAAAGTAAAAGACTTCTAGTTTATATTTAATTGCAATCCCCATCTAAATTCATAGTAGTAGTAGGGCGGATTAGATATATCTTTAGTTCATAGATAACTAGTCAATATCTAATATCACATATACATGTCTTTCTTCCATAACGGAAACCAACTATTCGTATCTTAGATTCAATCGGATTCTAGAATCAAATCATTTTTCAAACATCCAAAAGTTGGATTCGAGCCATTAGATTCCATATACCCAGTTTTGACCCGCCTTTACTAACCAATTGATTTTTTATGAATTTCGTTTTTTCACTTCTTCTTTTCTGTTTATTTCTCATTATCACACATGTATACAATCGACATATATGAATTTGTTAGGCCAAATTTTTGCATAGAAATATCAGTATTTTAGTGATTAAAAGGTTCAATCCAGTTTTTATTTCTATTTTTTGAATATTATTTATTCCGATTTTCTATTACTATTTTCTTTTGTTCAATTGAACAAAAGAAAATAGTAATAGAAAATCTTGATTAGAGGTAGGTATTATATAAATTAAATGGGCCAAACAATCCAATAATTTTCGAAAAAAGATCTTTATCTCTTTCCTTTTTTTTTTACAATTCCCTAAATAGCGTAATCTTTTTTTCTATTACTGGAGATCATATCATACCGTATTTTTATATTCCCTAAGTTGATTATCTTGAGTCACGCATAGATTATCTTGGCCTAAGCTAAAAACGACTGACTATTTCGAAAACTCGTCAATGATGACCCTCCATGGATTCGCCGATATAAGCCGCGGCTAAGGTTGCAAAAATAAGAGCTTGAATACCACTCGTAAATAAGCCAAGGAACATGACAGGTATAGGAACCACTAAAGGTACTAAAGAAACAAGAACAACAACTACTAATTCATCGGCTAATATATTTCCGAAAAGTCGAAAACTAAGTGATAAAGGTTTTGTGAAATCTTCTAAGATGTTAATGGGTAAAAGGATGGGAGTTGGTTGTATGTATTTACTAAAATAACTTAATCCTTTTTTGCTAAGACCTGCATAGAAATAGGCTACTGACGTGAGTAAAGCTAAAGCAACGGTAGTATTTATATCATTCGTGGGTGCAGCTAATTCCCCATGAGGTAACTGTATGATTTTCCATGGCAAAAGGGCCCCGGACCAATTAGAAACAAAAATAAATAGAAACATAGTTCCAATAAAAGGAACCCACGCACCATATTCTTCTCCAATCTGGGTTTTGCTAACATCTCGAATGAATTCAAGGACATATTCGAAGAAATTCTGACCGTCATTTGGAATGGTTTGTGGATTACGAACAGCTATACTAGCTGAACCTAATAAGATAGCAATAACAACCCAAGAAGTTATAAGTACTTGGCCGTGGACTTGAAAACCTCCTATTTGCCAATAGAAATGTTGGCCTACTTCCACACCAGATATATCGTATAACCCTTTTAGTGTGTTGGTGGAACATGATAGAACATTCATATTGCCCTCTGACAGAAATAGAACTTGAAAGGGAATTATTTTGATTCACCCATCTCTTTTTACACTTGATTAGTTGAATTTTATATTTTGGATACTAACTAATCACAAAATCTCCCCAGTCATTTTTATCTCTTTTATGCGATTTAAGAGTAGTAACCGATTCCATACCATAAATCTATGGAGTTCAAAAAAGAATTTATTTATCTTATTATTAATCAAGGATTTGGTATATAGCTAGAACGCCCCTCACAAATTGCGAATACTAATTTGTTAAGAATTAATCGGATTGAAGCTATAGCGTCATCATTTGACGGAATGGAAATATCTGCAAGATCCGGGTCACAGTTTGTATCGATTAAACAAATTGTTGGAATTCCCAAAGTGATACATTCTCGAAGAGCCGTATATTCTTCTTGCTGATCAACAATAATTACAATATCGGGCAAGCCAGTCATATATTTAATCCCACCCAGATATGTTTGCAAGTGAGATAATTGTCTCTTCGACATAGCGGCGTCTCTTTTTGGAAGACGATTGAGTTTCCCTGTCTTTTGTTCCGTTCTCAAGTCCCTGAACTTATGAAGTCTCGTTTCTGTAGTGGACCAATTCGTTAACATACCCCCGAGCCACTTTTTATTAACATAATGACACCTAGCTTTTATTGCAGCCCGTGCTACTAAATCAGCTGCTTTATTTTTGGTACCAACAATTAGAAATTGTTTTCCCCGACTTGCTGCATCAAAAACTAAATCACAAGCTTCTGATAAAAAACGAGCAGTTTTTGTAAGATTTGTAATATGAATACCTTTACGCTTTGCCGAAATATAAGGTGCCATCCTAGGATTCCATTTCCTAGTACCATGACCAAAATGAACTCCTGCTTCCATCATCTCTTCTAAATTGATATTCCAATATCTTCTTGTCATTTCCCCCCCCCCATTTCCGCTTTTTTTTTTTCAAAAAAAGCGACGAGGTGCCCTGAACTAAATAATTGTTCCGATGGAACCTTTTCTTCTACCGGCGATTGGCCGTGTCTGTCGATATACGATCCAAACGGCTACCCTTTATTCGTTATTCTCTTTATTTTCATTTTCAGGACAACACCAAATGACCTAGAGAGTTTTTTTTATTAAAAAAGTATGAATCCACTTTTAGGAATTATTAAATCCTCGAAATGATTGTTCTGGTGTATCATGGAAATTCTTTGAAATGCAAGAATCAAATAATTCTCTGTGGTGTAACAAAATATCTATGATTTCGCCCGCGAAAAAATTCTTCTTTTTTATTTCTAAAGGAATATTTTTATGTTGCCTTGAACGGTGCGCCAATCCTTTAAATCCGGTACCAACGGGTATCATCCCTCCTATAACAACGTTCTCTTTTAGGCCTTTCAACCAATCGATCCGACCCCGGAGAGCAGCTTTTGCTAAAACTCGAGCAGTTTCTTGAAAACTCGCCTCAGATATGAAACTTTGAGTATTCAAAGATGTTCTTGTTATTCCCAATAGGATGGCCCTGTAACAGATCGATTCTTCCAAAGCGCGCCCCGTTCGTTCCGCTCGCAACAATCCAATCAGTTCTCCAGGTAAAAAAACATTAGACATTCCATCCTCGGAAACTAATACTTTTGATGTTATTTGGCGTACAATAATTTCTATGTGCCTATTATGGATTTGTACCCCTTGGGATCGATAAACCTTTTGGATCTTATTAACCAAAGATATACGACTTTGCACTATAGTTAGCTCAGCACCAATCAAGAACCCCCAAGGAATTCCAAGAATTCTTGTTATATGCTCGTTCCAACCCTCAACTCTTTTTTGTAGGTTCATTGATATTGAATCAATTGAACGCACTTCTAACACTTGTTCCACTTTTGGAAGACCCTGCGTTATATCGCCAGATCTCGATTTTTCATATATAAATGTAACTAATGTATCTCCTTCGTAAAGGATTTCTCCATAATGGCCATGAACAGTTGCTCCTGGAGTAGCTAAATAAGGCTTCGCCGATCTTATTACTATAGAGTCAAGTTGAACAATCAAAACTTGACCCGATTTTAGGCGTGGTCCATTTTTGGCTATACATACATTTTCACAAATAAACTGTCCAAGACTGATTATCCTAGATGTTTCTTCACAATAATTATCACAATTAATGTGAGGGAGAAAATACCAATTCAAATTGAATGAATTCAAAACGATCTTACTACATGGATCCGGATTATAAATCCTCCCATTTTCATCCATTAAATAATATTGAAGTACTTGAAAGGTCTGTTTTAAATTTTCAAGTTGCAAATATTTAGTTACTAAAATCTGATTATGAGTTATTAAATCGTAAAATGAATAAAAATTCACAATTTGAAGGACTGTTCCTAAAGGACCAATCGAATTCGGAATTTGAATTATAGGATCTTTTTTAATTGATTCTTTTATCTCATTGTGAGATTTTGCAACATTGAATGGACCCATTTGAAAACAATTAGATGATGACAAAATTATCAAAGATGGGCATTCCTTATTTTTAGTTAACAAAGTGCGAATAGTTCCGTGATTTTGCCTCGGTGATTGTTGAATCTTTGTCTTGGAATAAATGGAATAAAAAGGATTGATATGGGTGTGATCTGACATATGATCAAAGATCAATCCTGAGCCTGACGGATCATTCCTTTTTCTGAGATACAAAATAGGGGATTTCACTAAGTCGATTCTTAGAAAATCTCGAATCAGGCCATTTGTACTTACTTCAACAAAGGAAGCATGGGCCTCTTGGATAGAAGAACTTTTTTCGTCTTCGTCCCAATTCACAATTAAACAAGTTCGAACTAATTGAATACTTGTGTCAGAAATTCCCCGAATTGGTTTTCCATTTCCGTAAACAATATAATTGACAACTCGAAGTTGCATATTATCCTTTTCTTGGAACAAATCCGGTGGAAGGAGTGTTGCTAAATTTATACTTATACCGTCCCCTATTTGATATGTCACTACGGGTCGAACTAAAACAAAATACTTTTTCTTAGTA